TATACCCCCTGTAAAGGCTCTACCTTCTGACTGGCTGTTCTCCCCAAACAATAAGTGGGAAAGGGCTCCTAATGGCACAGCTGACAGTTTGATCTCTCCCTCCATCTGCTTTCCAGGGCAGGTGAGGCTGTTCTGATTGATCCTAATCATGCGATGAGCGTAACTAAAGCATTTCTGAAACCTTCGATGGCAAGGCCAGAACAACCAAACCTTGGACCAATTCCCAACAAAAAAAGGGAGGAGTACCAGAAAAAACGGAAAAGAAATCACAAAGGTGAAAAGACAAGCGCAGCAGGGGGTGGGGCGTCCTTCTAAACCGGGGACGCATTAAGCCCAACTAGGCAAACAAGTTTGTTTGGGTAGGGCAACTCAAGGTCCGGTGAAACGATGAGAACAGCAGACACCGGCGGTTACTCACCAAAACTGCGAAGGGACAGTGCGTACACAAAATGGCGGCTTACCGCAAGTCCCTACACAAGAGCTTGTTGACCATAGCAGGGATGGCCGTACTGGTTGGGCGATGGCACAGTACGCAGGACCCTCGTATGAAAGCCCCTAGTTTAATGGAGGGCTTCCTTGCACTATGTGGAACGGACTATTATCGGATTGGACACGCCTATAGCTAAAGGAACGTACAGCGAGCCCTGTTCAATAAAGGGGAGGGAGGCCAATGTCCCGTCAGATACCACGGCCCCTTGTCCGGTAAGCAAGCCAGCGACCTTCACCTCCCGCAGGTCGTACGGGGCCTTTCGCCGGAGTTCACGGCGGTCTATTCCCTTTCCAGATTGAGTTGATAGGGGCCTTTGGTTAACGTACGTTCAGGGGCACCCCTACTTAAGGCAGTCACCTTCTCATCTAATGAGGGTTTCAGTACCACGAGTCCGTCGGTCGTTGTGTGGGTGGACTCGATTTCTTCCGGTTTTAAGCAATCCCTCTTTCTCATGTTTCACCATATGGATTACCTATCTTTCGGTTTCCTCCCGCAACTCCCTTCGGTCCCCTTTAGCTCTGGTGGGCGTGGTTCTGTAGTTCTTCTAGCCTTCCTTCATGTCGTAGCCTTAGCTTATCGACGGGTCTTGCATTAGATACATACAGCATTTTCTTTGACTCATGCCTTGGATAAGAACGTTCTTTGTTTGAGTTTGAAGTCGTTACCTTGCGGGAGCCACCTGGGCGAGACCCTTCTCTTCTTTTTCTTTTCCATATGGTATGTTGAATCACAAGTGAAGTCGACTTCACTTGGCCGTGTCTGCTTCAACTTCACCCTAGACTCGTGTCGTATAGTGTAGCAAGACTAACAAGTGGTCGAGTGAATTTATGAACGAGCAACTATTATAAGCAATACCTTTCTATTTTTGGATTCTTCCTCCACTCACCTCCACGGGCGAATATAGTCTACTACACTAGCCAAGAAAGAGTGTAGTAGACTATATTATAGGTCATTCGGAAGGGCTCCGTATAGTTCTATTTTGGGGCGTAACGTTGTGGTTGTTCCCTCGACTGACCGAGAAAAACAAGTTCAAGAGGCATCTTCCATTCATATCGATTTGGGTTTTTCCGCACCATATTTTGATCTGCCTCTTCTTCGATCCGGAATTCCCAGCAAATCCTTGACTCCTCGAATACAATGGGATTTCACACCTGGCGAATCTTTTACTCTACCTCCTCTTATTAAGACCATAGAATGTTCCTGCGAATTATGACCTTCGCCTGGAATGTGAGCAAATATATCATGTCGATTGCTCAACCGTACTTTGGCTATCTTACGTGGAGCTGAATTAGGTTTTTTCGGTGTTCTCGTTGGAACACGCGGGCATACTCCTTGCTTCTGGGGACATTGATCCGAAGCTCGAGTACGGTCCGTGCGCCGTTTTTCTTCTCTACCATGACGAATCAATTGATTTAATGTAGGCATCGCTCTTTCCTTTGTCCTTCCCCCGATTTTTTCCCTATCACTAGTGGTTACTCCCGATCCGAAGCACCCCTTTTCCATTCATAGAGAAATCCAATCGTCAAAATCAATAAAAAGGCCATCATGGACCAAAATCCAAACGGATCAATCTTGTTGGGAGGTACTGCCCAAGGAAAGGAAAAGGTGACTTCCGGATCAGGAATAATAAATAAAATTGAAACAAGATAAAATCGTATATCAAAACGACTTCTGGCATCACCGGAAGGATCGAAACCACATTCGTAGGCCGACAATTTTTCTGGATAGGTCGAACTATTGGAAGCAAATGGAAAAGGAACACCGAGTGGGATCAAAGAAACTAGCGGACTGATCACTAAATAGATACAAATAGGTGCAAATTCTGACATCACCACAGCCCACTTGGTTCTCTCGCTCCTTGCTCGCGGAGCGGCATACCGGAAAAAAAGAAGGATTCAATCCAGCCCATAGGTTCTCCCTACAGCTACCTTGTTGCGAACGAAAGCCAAGCCCAGTTCTCGCCGATAGGGTCGCGACGGAGGATGTCGAAGATGAAGTGCGCGTTCATGTCGTCACCCCAATTAGAAGAACATTGTATTTCACAATGAAGTTACGTAATCCTCTAAGGGCGTTGACATCGGCCTCCGGCGACTGATAAAAAGACTCCTGCCGAGCAATCTCATCTGCGGCGCGGAGATAATCAAAGTCTTCTCGTCCCCTTGCACAATACTTGCCGCAGAAGCCCATTCCCTTACAATAACGCCTAACCCCCCCCCAACTGATTAATATAAAATTCAAGCGCTTGCTGGAAAAAGGGGCTTTGCAGCCCATTTTCCGCCAAGTTTCGGTAGATCTCTGCCAATTCGCTAAGTACATCAAGGTTATCGCCTTTTGGCACCATTCTATCCATAATAACGTTCAGATGTCTGTTTATGGGGGGGTTAACCCCTTGTTGTTGGTTGAATAGAGAGGACAGTCGGTCGCTTATTTGTTCTTGAATTGTTAAGGCAACGCTCTCATTGACTTTTTCTTGTATATTAGCCGCAGTAAAGGCACGCAGGCGGGCGACTCGCCAGGCGGCCAGAATCCAAATAGGAATAGGGAGGATAACAATAGTGGAAAGGGATATCACGTAGTTTAGGACCGTATCAGCCATACGAAGGAAAAAGACTGTCTTTGAGTAATTCAAAGGAGAAATAGTTATCGACAAGCTAGAAAGAGTTGGGATCCCGGCGTCCCTTCTTTTAGCTTATCTGTGCATATGAGGTGATCGAAACATAGTATATAAGACTCGTGATTCAGGCAAACCAATCTTCTCTGAATTCAAATAAGAAGATTTGGGAACGGAACGGCAAAGAACGGTCTATCTTTATTTACGATACACCTAGGTTACCAGACCTTCCGACTTCATTCTGAGAATGAGTAACAGATCAAAAGGAAGTGGGAAGGTACTCGAAAGCCGGTTGAGCCCTGACCAGTCCTTTATTTCATTCAAAGTCCATACCGAAACATACCGAAGGCGGAGAGAGACCGGAACACCAACCCAATCTCGACAGAAGAAGGAACTAGATCACATGAAAGAAGATTGCTTCGTATAACTTCTCTACGCTACTGGCATACCAAACATCTAATCGAGCCTAGAATCCAATCTCACTCACTTATTCTATGATATTTCTAGTTGGATGAAAGCCCCTAAAAGCTCTTATTGAGATGTCTTTTTAACAGCAGATATGCGATGGAGCTTGTTCACCTGAAGACCAAGCCAATCTGACTTCACTTCTTCAGGCTGGAAAAGCCTTTCGTTATCTTATTATATTCACATTCTTTCCTAACCTTGCCCGATCCTAGCCTATTCACCTTGCTCCAAGATTGAAGTTGGAACTAGGAATCCTAAAATCTTAATGAAAGGGGGCTTGGCATGTATGTGTTCGAAAGGTAGAAAACAACCTCTGTGACAGGATTTACCAGGTATAATTCAACGGGACCCTAGCCCGTCCTGTGGTCCTGAACCAACGTTCCATCCTGAAAAGAGAGCTCAGTAGCCTTCATCTGGATCTGTCTAAATTCAAAGCCCGTCAAAGGTGGCTCCTCACATGAAATCGCGCAAAGGATCCGAGCCCATCCATATACTCTCCTACATGAAAGAATCTGAGTCCATCCAAATAGCCCAAAAATAACAGCCATCAAAAGGCCTAAGCCCATATAGACTCGGCCCATCCAAATGATCTTCAGCGGTCTAAAACCAAGTAGCTGTGGCCCATAATCCAAGGGACCCGCAACCAGTCAATCATGCTATCCTTACCTTCCCCTTCGATTCCGCTTCTGCAGCAGCATATAATCTCGGACCCTTAATGCCCGCAGCTCAATCCCTTGCTTGGCCCTTTGCATGTTCCTCACAAGAGTCTATTTCTCATGGTTTTCCCATTCTAACTTCCGAAACTTTAGCTTTTTGCTCTCAAACGTAAAGCCACTCTGTATTCTTTAACTGTCGCTCTACCTTTTTTTCCATAAGCCGGGTGAAAATGATTTCATTCTGCCTGATGAGATTGTTTAAAAGGACTTGAGGATGGTTTTAGGGGCCCAAAAGAATGGGATTTCTCTTTAGCGGAAGTCTTGTTAGCCGCCAGGATGCCCAAGATGCCTCGCTTTATGAAATTTCCGATCGCTTCTTCAGCGCTTCAGCATTGTTGCTTTAGGAAGTTTGCTCTTAGGTTTTCCGCTGCAAAATCAAGTGCCATTTTAGGCATCCTAAAGAGGAGAAGACTCGCTGCTATTAGGGAGGTTTTACCTAACCAAGAAAGAAGGAAGCTGCACCACGCACTGAAGGAACTCCAGAATTAAAGCAAAACTGAAAGACAGGTGAATACAAAGCTCTAATAAAGGTCTGATTAGACAGGAAGTGTTCGGACTGCTTTCCTTGCTTGGCGCTTTCCTTACTGCTTTCCTACCGTTTTATTCCCGAAGTCAGACTACTACCGAGCTCCGCACCAGGGCTCAAACCATGCCTCAAGGAAACAATAGACCACACAACACAAAGGCTTTCAACCGGGATCAGCCAGTTGCCCTTTCATTTTGCTTCGGCAATAGATAAAAAAAGAGACTCAAAAGACACCCTACCTAGATCCCCGGATCGCCTTATTGGATTAGCGGACGCCACAAGACAAAGTAGTCGTACAAGGACATTCGGCTTATCAGAGGCAATGGCTTCGCCTACGTCAAAGACAGCCGATTCGGCCTACTAACATGTCTTCTGCTGGGATTAGGTGTCTGGTGGTACCTTCTGCCGGAGCCCCTATTGGTTCAACCAACGGCTTGCTGCTCACCTGAGTGCGCTAGTGCAATTAAGGAAGCCGCACAATGCCAAATGAGATCTATGGGCTTCTCGTGTATTCATCAAAATGAGATCCATGAGAAAGTTATGGACACGTTCACGAAAGCGGAAGTCTTTCGATCCCATGCAGTCAATGCCAATGGGTGTGCTTAAGAGCTGGTGGCAACCGAATACCTTTCACACCTAACCCAGACTTTTGCCAACAACCTTTCTTTCAAAATACACTTGGTGAACCTAGCCAAAGTACAGGAACTGCTACAAAGGCTTCAAGAGACAGTGGCTCGAAGCATTAAGAGGAAAGAAGCAAGGGTGGTCGTAATCGTACTGAATCTATAAAAAAGGAAATCGTGTACTGATTTGATTGTGCCAGCCCTTTCCCGATTCCTGATGCTACCCTTACCTTAGCAGTGATACAATACAGGAAGGGAGAGATCTTATTTCAAAGAAGAGAACCGTAGCTCACGGAAAAGATGTTGGACGGTGTATTCGGCCCGAGCTAAAAGGAAAGCACTGGAAAAGCTTGTTGGAGGAAATTGATCAAAGTTAAGGCTTGATAAGTACAAGGAGCAGGGAAGGCTACTGCTACTGCGACAGATGGTTGACTAATGCTCCTACCGTTACAGATAGAAATTCGCTAACAGGCGATTGCCTGCCCATGCTATAACCATGCTACCAACCGCGCAACAATAGATGGAGGACGATCGGACGATATGCCTCTCGTAAGGGTAAGGGTGTTGATATCCTCGATTCGACGAATCTTGTCTTTCGTCTTTCGCGTGTTGAATCGAATCGACCCCCTGGTGTGAAAAGTGAGCCTGAACTGACTTGGAAGTCCGATAAGTTTGCGCGACGGTTAAGGGTTACCTTGCCTCGAGAGCTGGGGAACGTGGTTGGTGCCCCGTCCTGGTCCGATTGTTCAGCAGAGCGATCAAAGGCGCGCGCGTTGAGCTTCAGTGGAAAAGGTTGTATTAAAGTATAGAAAAAGATGAAGATTTTCATTTATCTTCTGTCGAATGATAGATACCACAAAGAAGAATGCCCGGCGATAGCATAGGTGCTCTTGCTCCCCTCAGTAGCTCCGATTGAGTCCGTTCGACTTTCAGCTTGGCTAGGGCGCTGGAAAATAAGTCATTAAAGCGAGCTACCGTGTCCTTATCCGAACCACTACGTACTCCAACAAGGAAGCCATCCCCGTATCTACTAAAGAAAGATGGAATTGTTTTGCACCCGGATCAAAAGATGGATGCCTGTAAGTATAAATTTCCTACTTAGGAAGAGCCCTTCTCAAAGACAGGCGAGCCGAACCTTCATTAGCTGACTTGGGAATGGAAGAACTGGGGCACTGACCTATCATTCCTACTCTTCTTATTCTCTTGGTATTGACCCTGAAAGGGAGTTTGTGAGGCGACAAAAGTATGGTATACAACAAGTTTCTCGTGTAACCTACATATAGTGCTTTCTCTTTCCTTTCTCCAGGAGAAAGGGCTTTTAGCTATGCTTTTGAATGCCATTGCCCTGGTCAAAACTTTCGATATAAGCATCGTAAACGGGCATCCAATCGATTCCACTCATAAACAGATAGATCAGTAGTTGAGGGAGCTTTGCTGGCTTGCTTTCTTTTTTCAAATGGTTACCTCTTTCTCTTCTGAGAGTACCACTATTTAATGTCGTATATAAAAAAGTAGTGAGGGGTAGTTGACTTCGTCATGTATTCCTCCAGAATTAGGTAATATGAAGCGAGTAGAGAAGTAGGCAGGCAGTCCTTTGTGAAAGGGAAGCAGATACTTGATGGTGTTTTAATTGCTAACGAGTGTATAGATTCAAAATCGAATGAATTACCTTAGATCGTGTGCAAACTAGACTTTGAAAAAGCTTATGACCACTTTAGCATGGATTTCCTGGACTATATGCCAGGCAGGATGGGCTTTGGCCCTAAATGGAGGAAGTGGATCCGGGCCTGCATCGAAATAACATCATTCTCATTAACGGTTATCTGGTTGGCTATTTCAGGAGCTCGAAAGGCTTGAACAGCGGGACCCTCTATCCCCTTCACTCTTCATTGTGGTGGTAGAAGCTTTGAGAAGGTTGTTAAAGGGAGCCTCGGATGGGGGGACGATAGAAGTAAACACTTTACAGTACAAGAGGATAGCCCCACCATTTCCAATTTTCAGTTAGCAGATGATTCTCTTTTGTTGTTGGGGAAGTGGGGGATATAAGGACTTGGCTGCTAACCTAGGATGTAGAGTGGTACTTCCCCTTCCCCCGTCTGATTCTGTTCCGCCCTATCACGTAATGGCATCCCTCTCGGAGCCAATTCTCAATCTATACCAACATGGATCCAATGGTTGAGAGGTTTTAGAGAATATTGGCTACTTGGAACAGGGGTTATCTTTCCAAAGGTGGGAAGGGGAATCTCATAAAAAGCTCTGTATCTAGCTTGCCTGTAGGGTTAGAAAAGCTAGGTTTTCAATCCTGAGTGCAGTAGCTAACTGAATCTGGCTGCTAGGCCTAGAGCTGCGAAGGATAAAACTTCCGCTTTCTAATGGGCAAGCGAGACTGGTTGTGTTGAAATGCCATTTCTTTCATCTGCTCCATTGCCATTTCCCTCATTCGCTGCATTATGAAAGGATCGATGTATTCTTCTAAAGTTACCTCTGCAACGATCTGGTTATCTGAACAGGTATCTGTATCAGGAAACCAGGGTGGCTCCTGCTTCATCTCAATGTCGAGTGTTGTTGGCAATCTGTTATTTTGAGTTAAAGCATAGAAGCCGAATCCATTCTGGGACACCTTGAGTAATTCCACATTGGGAACGACCATTTCATACCTTTCTTGCCTGTAAGCAATGTCAGCATCCCAAGTATGATTCCGTGTAGAGCGAGACTCAGCAGCCCTTGAAATTTCTGGATTAGCTCTCTATCTCCTCTGGTTGAGTCAGCACATCAGCTAACGTCATTTCCTCTTTGAGTGTGACAGTTGATTAGATCCCATCAGCTCGTCTGCTCAACCGCTAATTCTAAGATTTCAGATTCTTTCTTCAACTTAAAGGTAGGACTGGTTCCATTTGCTCCCAAGCCTACTCTGGATCGAGAGAGGGCAGTCGCTCTTCCTTCTGCTAAGCCCAATCGAGTGAGTTCTATTCTAGTTTCGGTCTCTTTGTCGAGTTCGATTCTTTCCACCCAGGTTTTTAACCCAGCTGTCTGGTCTGGTTTAGCAGTCTTCCCTCAATAGCTCTTTTCATTTATAACACTATTCAGAGGTCACCCCACGAACTTCAATCTGAAGACAGGCAATCCCGGTTGGTTATCCCGATCCTTCTTTCCCTGTTATCTGGTTATAGCTCTCGAATCGGACTCATATTCAGATTCCGCTTTTCATTCATTCTACGCTAACTTCATTGAAGAAGGACTTCGTCAACCTCGAATCCAGCTCACTCAGGAAAGGTAAAGGGCGGATTACATTTATGCCTTTCATTTAGGCAGGAGGAGAAGGCTTGCTTGGTTGAACTACCTTCCTGGCTAGCTTGTTTGTTTCGGATTGAAGATGAATAGTATAGTAAGGGGTGCTCGCTTCCCTGCTCAATCCAATCAATGGGTACCCGCTTGGTGCCCTTCTCCCTGCTAGCATACCAATCAAAAGCAATCAAAGTGGAAAGTAGCGAGAGAGCGAGAGTCCTTTAACTTCATATACTACTTCTCCGACGATTGATTTGATTACATACTTTTGAATTAGAATCTTACTTTCTGAAACTGTAAATACTTATTTGTAAATATTAGAATTAGCATTACTGCTAACAACTTTAATTCATTTGATATCGTTCGGGCAGCAGATCTCTGCTTCCCTGAATTGCATGGTGGCAGAGGGACGATTCAAGTTCCATTGGAGATGCCAGAAGGAGAAGATCTCTCATCTGTGCTTTGCAGACGATCTCCTCATCTTCTGTAGAGGTGAAGTTCATTCTATTTCCCAAGTTGCTCAGTGTCTTGACCAGTTCAAGGAGCTGTCAGGGCTTTCTCCGAACCCTGAGAAAAGCAATGTGTTCATTGTGGTATTGCAGCAAGTGTAAGAGAGCAGATAATGTGTACTTTTGGATACAATGTAGGTTCTCTTCCGGTAAGGTTCCTCGGAGTACCGATGATTTCTTCCAGACTCAAGGGATCAGATTGCAAGGCGATGGTGGACAAGATTATTTCCAAAGCTAAAAGCTGGACATGTAGAGCCCTTTCCTATGCTGTGAGGTTACAACTGGTGAAGTCAATCCTCTTTGCCATCCAAGTTTACTGGTCCTCCTTATTTATTCTTCCTAAGGCTGTCATCAAGCAAGTTGAGCAGGCGCTTAGAGCTTTCCAAAGGAAAGGGTCCGAAGGAGGCTCTGGAGGGGCCCGAGTGGCTTGAGACCAGGTTTGTCTTCCCAGAGATTGAAGGTGGCCTAGGCATCAAGTGTATGGAGCAGTGGAACAAGGCTGCCATGCTAAAGCATTTGTGGCACATCTGCACGGATAAAAATCAATCAGTCTGGTCATGCTGGGTTCGCACATGCTTGATTCGGAATAGGAACTTTTGGGAGTTGAAAACACCGGGTAATTTCTATTGGGTATGGAGGAAAATACTAAAACTGAGAAGCATAGCCCGTGGGAAGATCAAGTACCTGGTAGGAGACGGCTCCACCATTTCATTATGGTATGATAACTGGCATCCTAGTGGCCCTCTTGTTAGCAAGTTTGGAGATAGTCTCATTGAGGACTCAGGGTTGGGGAAAAATGCTAAGGTTGAGGCAATCATTGATGGCTCTGAATGGAAATGGCCAATGGATCCATCCCCGGTTTGGCTGGAATTAAGGAGAGACGCTCCAACTGATTTTAAACCGTTCAGGGTGAATAGTGACAGGTTGAGGTGGGAGGATGACCCAAGTGGTGTATTTACGGTGAAAAGTGCATTGGAGGGTCTTCGGTCTCGTGGCTCAGTGGTGGAATGGCATAAAGTGGTGTGGCATCGCAAAGCTATCCCTCGGCATGCCATGATCCTCTGGTTCGCGGTCCGAGATAGATTGAACACTCAGAACAAGTTACATGCTTATGGCACCATCCAGGAGGTTAGCTGTGTCCTTTGTGGGCACAATAGTGAAGACCTTGATCATCTTTTCTTCGCTTGCCCATTCTCTGAGCACATATGGCAAGGATTATGTAACAAATGCAACCTTCCGTGGACCCGCAGAAGCTGGGGGGAGACCATTTGTTGGATGGCTCAGAGCTTCAAAGGTAACTCCCTTTTGAGCATAGTTTGTAAACTTATGTTGGCTGCAGCGGTCTATGCAATCTAGAAAGAAAGGAATTTAAGGACCTTTCAGGAGAGAGTTAGGAGTCTATGTAATGTTTATCATAAGGTCTTGTACTGGGTTAGGGTTAGAGTCAACACCCTCCATGGTCTCCGGCCGTCCCAAGAGAATCGATGGCTTCAAAGATATTGGGGCTTTTCAGAGGAGGTGTTTAGGACTGGGTAGCTCCTAGAACCTTTTTTGGTCTCTTAGTTGGTGATGAACTGAACTAGTCTAATCCTTCCCAACTTGGGCTCTCTCTGAGTTGTATCTTTGTCTGGGGAATGCCCCTGTGCCTCTGTACTGTTATTTTCTTTTATGCATTTACTCACGTAACCAGCTGCAAGGACTTATTATTCTCCAGCATATTATGCCGCTGGACTTGTGGTAGAATGGAAGTAGGCCGTCTCTGACATACCTTTCTTCTTGGCTCTATTAGGCTGTGGGGCCTGTCTCTTAATTTCACCCTTGAAGAAATAGAAAACCCATACGTGATGGTCCACTTTTGTATATTGATTACGAAGCGCCAAGCGTTTGTACTTCGCGAAGAGTTCCCGGGCACACTCCGAATGGTACTTCTCTTTCGAAATCTCGTCGAAGCCGTACAACTCTTCATTCCAAGGAGTATACTCGTCGTAAACTTGGCCGTAAATAGGAAGGCCGGCGATTTTCTTCAGGTCCCACAAGGTTTTTTTCTTCAAATGTAGGGTCACCTAGCTCCACTACTCACAAGCGCCCCTATAAATGTTTGCGTCCCTTTGGTAATACTCTTGCGCGACTCGGACAGCACCATAAATGCCAGCCTTATCCAAAGTCTCCCGATGATTATATAGATATAGAATCTGCTTCGTCCATTCTGGGAGGCCGACGATCTAAGACGGAGATCTCCTAGTGCGGAAGTGCCCGTCCCATTGAACTTGCCCGCTCCAAATTCGGCTTCAGAGAGTGGGGAACCAGTCCTATCCCAATGTCGTTGCTCGAGGTTCTAGCAAGTACACTTTGTCGTAACTGGTGGATTCATATGTCTGAATCCTTTTTGCTTTCTTCCCCGGTGTTTCTTTGTGAAAGCAAATTTCGAGTATGAAATAAAGATTCACACAAGAAAAGTGATCACAACAATCTCCCTTTTTTATGGTCTTTATTAATATGGTGGTGGGTTACACACTCCTGGGAAGTCTCTCGGCTTTCTCGTTAATTACATATACCATAGGAGAAGACATTTTCTTCTAAGATAAGTCAGATCTTTACATTTTTAAACAGAAGAAAATGAGAAGAAGAATAGGGAAGAAGATGCAATAATTTTCCGGTCTTCGAGGCCTTGCTACCTTGTCTTTGTCCTTTGGGTTCTTGGGGACTGAATCTCCTCCTTATCCTACTGAGAGCTTCTCTTTATTTCTCCTTCAAGCACTTGAGTGCCTCTTCAAAGCTCCAAGTGTGAAGTCGTGTGTAAAAAAACTTGTGCGCATCTATATGTGAGGTTTATCTATCCTATTTATAGCCTTCGTATTTCTTCTTTTATTATTAGTAAGATCTTCCCTAGATTGAACATTGAACACCGCTTCTTCAATCTCTTCTTTAGAAGAAGGGGCTGAACATTTTCTCTTCTTTTTAAGGACAAGCACGAAAAAGTCACCCAAAACGGTCTAAGGCGCCAATCCAATTTATATAACTTCTGGAAAGACCCGATGAATAAATTATCCATACCCTCACTAGCACTACTACTAATTCCCGTTCGATAGGAATTAGATTAAGGAGCTTGGAATGCCATCTAGCAATCATAGTACGATGGAGAAAAGCGAGATTTTGACTAACTTCTCTTAAACCAAGATATTCTTGACCTTTGCTTTCATTAGCTTTCTTCCTGGGACAATCAGTTTAGCCATTCCTATCTCAAATGAGTCCGGTAGGATTGTTCTTCTTCAAACAAAGGAACAAACTCTTCTTTATGATCCAACTCCCCCTCCAAGAATGGGTCTTCTAATAGCTCCAGCCCCGGACCTCATCAATCCAGCTTTCGCTCAATCCGTTGCTTGTTAGGTATGGTACACGAACGTAATCAAATGAATGATACAACGAGAAGCGAAACGATCTTACTCATTATCATCTTCCTATACTAACGGCTAGCTGTCTTTGGAGCGGACAAGTGGTACTAGCCCCGCAGGGTAAACCCTTCTTCTTGAGGGAGGTAGACCACGTCCCAAGCCACCTTGGCAGCCTTAGAGATCCCAACTGCACCATGCCAGAGGAAAGATCTGAGGATCTGGTCAATAACCTTGCACACTTCCTTCGGAAAAATGGAAATGCTACTCCAGTAGACAGTAGCCCCGAATACTGAACAAGACTGATCTGATGAGCTGAAGTCTACCAGCATAGGAAAGCCGTTTGCTAGTCCAAGATTCCACCCTTTTGGTAATCTTATCAATGAGAGGCCTACAGTCTCTGGTTGTGAGTCTAGTGGAAATAAGGGGCACTCCAAGATACTTGATGGGCAAGGTCCCTTCTTTGAAGCCAAAAAGGAAGACTTTTTTTACAGTAACCCTCGATATTTCCCATAAATTAGATGGTTCCGAAAATATAGTGTAAATCTTTCTATCTCACGGAGGGGAAATGCCCATGATTCAGTGACACCAAAGCCCTCGATTTGCTGCACAGAGGCTCTTTTCTTGCTGGCCAAGCGAAACTTGTTTCCAGCTGACCCCTTGAATGAACGACCCATAAGTGGCAGACCGGACGAAAGGAAAGTACAAGAATTGATATCATACATATCTCCGGTGTCCCTCTTGGAGACACGTCTAACAACATTGGATCCGCACGAATATCCCAAGACGCTTAGGCCTTTCCTCCTACAAATCCGACCCCCTCCCAACCATCCCTTTCTTCAGAGTATCAATCCTAGTGGTCGTCCTCTTCCAGATCGAAATCCAGAAAGAGTTCCGCAACGAGCAGGCATATGATTCAAGTCGACCTCTGTCTCTGCCTATCAACCTACTTAGCATAGCATATTTGATTAAGAGCTCTTAAGCGAGTTTGAACTATAATATAAGGGAAAGGAGAATCTGATAAGAGTCGGGTTCTGTTCCATCCCCGATGTCAATTGATTAGGTTCCACTACTGGGATTCCTACCCACTCCTAGCTCCCGAAGTACATAATGGAAAGAAAAGGCATATCCTACTGCTTCAAAGTCATAAGCTGCTCCTTCTTCGGTGGCTGCTGCTGCTTCGGATCTGGAATCGGGCCCCTTACTTGACTTTCTTTCTTTCTTTCTTTCTTTCTTTCTTTATAGGGCTCGGACGTGAATATGGATGTGGCTTCTAGCTCAGCAACGACTCTGGCTTCGGATGTTAGAGCCTGCGATGGACACTTCGACAGTGCAATTGTTCTTTCCAAGATGCTATGGCGGGCGTACTAGGAGTTCAAAATCTTAAGAATCCGCTTTTGGGCAAGTGGGGTTGCCGACAAACTAATTCCCAAAGGATCTGGATCTGGCTTCTCCTCGGATGTGCATGGACCGTAGAGATGCTAGCCGCAGGTCAAGATGGGGCACCTCCGGTATTTGGTATTAATTCTAGAGTTGGAAACGCTGGCCCAAGCAGCGAATGACCTTGGATGCAATAGTTGTTTAACATCTTTTAGCTAAGCAAAGAGTTTGGAATCGTCCAACGAGAGATGAAAACACCTACACATAGAAATAAAAAAAAAAAAAAAAGGGGCATCCCTTTCTGGGGACGAAAGCGCACTTGATGTTTCAAGAGTCTCAGTCGAAGTCCTTCTCCCTATTACCCGCCGGGTAAATAATATGTCAGCAGGAGTTGGAATTTATCAGGTGCCAGTTTCAGCTTAGGTGTAGTCTTCTGAAGTCCCTCGTGTCTAACCCCCATTTAAAAGCCATACATAGTTTGCTTGCTTGTCTCAACTTGATCAATCGAAGAGGTTGGCTAATAAAGGTCGGTAGTCTACTCTACGGGAGGATTCAATGGATCGTCGAATCTTATTGATCTTATCGAGTTAGTTCTGCACCACCACAGGGCCCAAACCATACCTTGAGGTGAGAGAGGGAGAGCGAAGACTCGAAAGACCCTACTCAATAGATAGGTAGGGAAAGGAGGATTTGGCTCGAAAGGGGGAAAAATGAAGGTTGGCGCAAATGAGTACACATTGCTTGCTTTTGTCTTACGCCCTATCTCTGCCCCGATCGGGCATTAACTATCTATCATACGCAGCTTCCTGGCTCCCGATCTCCTTGAAGAGGACTTATTCGAGTTAGGCATTAGGCAGAAGGTTCTTTCATCCTTTTTTCCACTTGCTCCGCATCCTTTTTGTTTAAAGGTCGCTCTTAGCTCAGCTCAGGTTTAAACGAAGAGATGAGATCTTTCTAGCTTTTCACTTCCTATCTCAAATAGGCTTTCTGTGAAGGGTTCCAAACCTTTTGATATGAGGTCTCGCTATTTTTTGTTTGCATTCAAAGGTCTTGTGCCTGCGCTATCGAGTCACGTGCTTCACTTCCAAAGAATGACTCAATGGATAGGGTAGAGGAACGAAAGTGGCCGGCGGCGGTGTAGAGCTATAAGGAGCGAAGCTCACACACACCGGCTGATGGAGGGCGGGATTACATTCACTTGCTTACCGCCCCGCTCCATAGTAACAAAGTGGAAAGTAGGCCCGCCCCCATAACCACACGGGAGGGTAACGAGATTCAACTGGATGGTCACGCTTCTTCGAGAACAGTTTTTCCCTCAATTTGAAAGCAGGTTCCGTGAGTCCAAGCCTAAACAAGGCAAGCCCAAAAGAGGAATTTCCTCTTCCTTACATCGATGTTCTGGTGGACATGGGATGCTGTCCTTTATGGATGCTTTCTCTTGATATAACCAGAAAAGATGTAACCCCGGAAGTTGGCCAATAGTTTCAAATCGAATGTTGATTCCCTTGCTCATCTCATTTCCTGTCTTTTTTTTATGTCTTTGTGCACGTTTCAAAATAATCCACTGCGCCTTAGTATAATAAGCCCCTCTGGAAAAAAAGCGCCGAGGACGAACTCTGACCATATAATATCTAATAGGAACCAAAAGAAATGATCGATGTCAAAAATTTCCTCTTAAAAATGCTGGAATCCCAATGGTAAAGACCCTATCATTACGAAAAGATAGGACTGATCTCGTATGATTACTTCATTAAATGCATCTGTCATTCGCTGTCAGACACACTGATCGAGAAAATATAGCTCATAGTAATGATATCATGGTTGGCACAAGTCTTCCTCACTATAAAAGGCCTTGGGTCGAATATCGGTCATACCACTGTTTCCCCCTTCACAATAGAATTTGAACGTCGATCATAATGGAAAGCCTCTTTCCCCCAGTCAGTGACGAAAGTTACCAGGAGCAGTACTTCTCCCGCCGGGCTGCCTAGCTGAAACATCTCAGTAACTACCGGCAGATCAAGTGGAAGGCCAGAAGAGTAGGTATGGCCGTGGATGATGGTCAAGTGCTACGAATAAACCAGAACGATCTGGTTGATCTGGTCTTCGACATACTGTTGCTCCGTCTGCAGATTTCGGAGGTGTAGGACGAGATGCGCAGTGCAAGTCGAGTGAGGTAGAGCATCATTCATAGGCGAACAGGCGAGTTGTCCCATGTCTAGTCGAGTGTGCGAGCGGGATAGTTGAGTGGATGGATGGCAGCACGGCGAAGGAGGCTAGCGAGGGAGAGGAAAGGGCGTTAACCTATATAGTATAAAAACCTTGGCTTGCTTGCCCCCTTTAGTATAGTACATGCCTTGCATACTTATTTCCGTTGGTTTTTGGTTTTGGTAAGGTCTTCCTCTTCGAGTAGTAACGCTTTGCATTCGCAGGAACTAGCCCGTTGCGGTAACATCGTTCAGTTCATAGGTTTGTGATTTAAGGAGTTATTTTTTCGGTACCCTATCAAGAGTACGGAGTTCCTCACTACAGCTTTTAAGCCTTTCCTTTGGAGCCTGATAAACTTGACGTAACTGGATCTGAGACTCTCGTTCTGTGCGTGAGCACTCCACTTGCTGAAAATCTCATCTTGTTTTTCTTCTTATTTCGTAAAATAAGTAAGAATGTGGTGACTCGCTTCGCCCCTTTGTTTGGCTTGAGTCCAATCTCATCTGTCAGGAGATGGAGTCGTCTTGCTTAGTAAGGAGTTTTTATATATAACAGGTGCGCTTCGGGAACTCGATCTAATGCGCCTTGCGACTACCGGAGCAAAGTCAATGAGTTGCTGTTCTTTTCAACAAAACTATATCAGAGCCCTGCGACGTCAGGAGCAGATGAAAGGATGAATGGCTGTTCTGTTCATCAAAACTCAAAAATCTTTCGAGGAAAGTCTTCGCTGACGCTTGCCTCTAGCTGAATTCACTTAGGTCACGCCTTGGTTGCTGCCTAGCCTCCTGTGTTGGTGTCCAAAACGTGCATGTGTTGTAGGCTGCCTGACCGTCTGGAAACCTACTTCTGGTGAAGCTGACTGGATTGATGCCCGGGCCTGTCGTGGAAAAAAAGCCTTTTAAATCATAGGCATGTGGCGCTATAACAAATCCGGTGCCTGGCCTTAAGTGTAGTTGCTGATGGACTGGTGTGTAATATGGTGGCTGTGCTGTCGTATTGAAGTCGTACATGGATGACAAAAAAACATTGGCGTGGACTGAGGCACAGGTCATGTCCTGGATCTTTTTGATCTAATAGATGTATAAAGCAGCTCTTTTTATGAGTCTCGCTTAGTCAGGAGCGCAAAAAAGGGCGCCATGCTGGTCGTGTGGTGACTCGTTGTGGCTCTGGTGCTCCTGGTGGGGTTCCCAAGGGTGGTAACAGGCCTCCGTAGCGCTCCAGGGTTAGTGGCAAAGATGCATTGACTACTGGGAATTGATTAGAGGATCTACTAAAGGGATCCACCAGCCGACGCTCATGGGTCTGCTATATGGCAATTGGGTCAGACATAGGAGGTTTACTAACCCAGGAGCGCAGTCCATAGAATAATGGCCTGAGTTTGGTTGTGCCCAGTACTGAGTGCCCAACCGCGACTAAGGGGATCCCCTGTTGATATAACTAAAAGTGGGTGGAATCGTCTCTTAAGCAATGATCGGTTTGTCATTAACCACGATGATGACACCGGTGTCAACAAAGAACGTTTAGGATGAGTGCTTTTACCAACTGGTGACATCAATCTTCTAAATTTGCCAAAAGAAGGCCAACTGATAGGATTTCTGAATGAAAGATTCAGTTTCTTTTGTTCAACTTACTAAGGGAAAGGGAAGACCTCAGATCATGCATAGGTAATCATCGTTGTCATTGGATTGAGAAAACAATGTCTTTCAATGCCTTGATCCACCCGCCGATGAGATAAAGGTGAGAGTTGATCGGCCGAAGCAGCGATCTCATACTTTGCCTAAGCAAAGACGGGTCTCGTAGCTGATCCTTTGTTTGGAAAGGACTTAACCAAAGGCGCTTTTAAGCCCCTCCCGAAAGAAAGAGGGCTTGGTTAAACGAGGGCAAAATCTTTCATCGATTACCTATCCTATTTAGTTCCAGACGCAGCCTAAAAGGTAAGAAATGGATGGAAGAGAATCCGGATCAACCAAGTCTCGTACGCCCAACCCAAAGAAGACAAATTTGTGATAGCTGAACTCACTGAACCCCTGAAGGAGATCTGTTTTAAAAAAATCGCTAAATGGGAACCATTCGGATATTTGGTTTAGCTGGCCGATCTTATCAACCCCGTCATAGGTGAGCCTCTATAAGGGGGTTCGGTTCCTTAGGTCTTTGTACAAGCCAATAGATGGAGTGCAGGTGGTCACGCTTCACTTACCTCGAAGAGCTTTTCAGCAAGACCTTTTCACCATATAGATTGAGGCTGAGGCCTCTTGTCAAAAGCCTAGTCTTGTTACACGCCTGGCGAGCGTTGTTCTTTATGGTCGGGCGAGCTAGCCTATTTATATTATATAGACTTCCATTCCGAACCTGACTTCGCTGGATTCTGAACTCATCCAGCTTGTAGATCCCCTTCGAACAACCCACTTTGACAACTTGAAGAATACAGCGAGCCCTTAGCAGCGATTGAGCGTACAGATCAATTCGTCACTAGAGTCACCTCCAACAGTAATTGATTTGATCCCAACCATAAACTGAAGCCCTATCATGAGCGCGAGCATAATCAACTGGATCTACTGGGTCTATTGTACAGGGAAAGCCATCACTTGTCTCTAGCTCTTGATATGGAAGGTATGCTACTACCATTTCTACCGCTTTTGGATCAACAACTGACTCAACCGTATCTACTAGTTCAGTACCTGTCCTTTCTTTCTTGTAAAAAAAAAGGCTATGCCGGTACTGATGCTACCACTGGTGCTTTGCCTCCCCCACTACAGGAGGTACCCCGGATAAGCTACTGAAGCCGCTACTCGTGCTAGTTAATCCATAATGAAGGTACGAGTGCTAAAGAATCTGCCGCTAGCTCTATTAATGATGCTATAGGTTACGGATCTAGTACGATATGCCGCTACCCCTATCTAGTAAGGGCTTTGCAGCCAGCTTCGAAAACGGGTTCCAAACCTGAGCAGAGTCTCTTCTAACAAAGATGGGATCAAGTAAGGACGCAACTACAACTGATTCACAAAAGCCAGGATGATTTCCAGCTCCATTTCCTCCTTCACTTCAGCTTCAGGTCGACAAAGGAGGATTTCATTGCTTGATCATTCAGATCATGCGCTACCTGCTCTTTTCTCTGGTTCAACCAAATAGAGTTGGTTTTCCACTGAACTCACTAGGTGCTTTCGGGCTTTGATCTCCCTTCTGATCTTATTTATCCCAGAAAGGTAAATCAAAGTGTGCTTTTTCCATCTCTTGCTTAGCTTGGGTCTGTGCTTAATGGCTGGCTCTCCTCAGTACCAAATGCTGAAGGTGGATAGTCTTTGCGAGCAAGGTCTGAGGTAGTCAATGGCCTTCTCTTTCCTTCTAAGAGTCATCGTCTTTTGCCATAACGTCCCAAGTCGTCGGTGGTGAACACGAAAAGCAGGAGTGGCCCACCAGTAATAGGAGGCGACAAGACGGGAGCAGACATAAGTAAGTTGCCTATCTTTCTTTCCCTTCTGTCCCCCCAGGTTTCTGATTCCTACAGGGAAGCATCCGACCAGTTCAATCAAATCAATAGTAGGATTCAATTTCCCACCGATGCTGCTTCCGAACCAAGGAGTTGAGATTCCTCGATGGATTCTTCGTTGCCTGCATTTGATTGACTTCCACCTCAAGCCTTGAAATTGGCGAGAATCTTATCCGCTCTTGATTCCTACCATCCTTTAATCCATAACCAACCGGCCAGGATCAACTGATGCTTCAACGGGAATGCGGGAATAAGATCCATCAAGGGAAGCAGTCGGCCAGCATTTGATGGACTTAGGCAGTAGCTAGCTTCTTTCTGATTCCTACTTAAGGTATTAACCAACCGAACAACCATCCGCCCTTCCCTATAGCCGGAAAGGTATTGAATCTTATGGATATCCTGCACCCGATATGTCAAAGCAGCTTGAAGCCCTGCAACTCGCGCATACTGAAAGGGAAAAAACAGGCCAATTCACGCATCTTCCGCAGAGTACCAGAAAAGCCCTATGAGCTCACTTTCCATTTGACGGCAAAGAGCAATCGGACCTGTGAAAGTCACATCTTTGACTAATATACACGGGCTTCTGAGAGGATTCTTTAATCAACCAATGCAACAGAGTCCTTCATTTCTACCACTTACAAGTTGAGAGATGTTCCATTCCCAATGGCAGAAGAAGGATGCAAGCTGGAAGGACTTGGACAAGATATTCTTCACTTAGACAGGAGATGCAGCGCGCTTAGCGTCGGACCCTCTACATGGGTGTGCTATAAAACTAGGAGAAGAACAGAACTAAACGGATCAATTCCTTTGACCGGTCGTTTCGAGCTTCCAGTTCTTCTGGATTGCTAACGTGGTTCGATGACGCCGATGGAAGGAACCACAGGAAATTCATCCAACTTCGATCCCCTAAAGGCAAGTGCGTAGGCTATAGAATCCCAAATAGAGCGCCTTCGGCTCTAAACAGCTACTGTGCTTATTTGGTCTATCAGCTACTCGGCCAGCTACTGACCTAATTGGGAGCTTTTCAGTCAAGGTCAATTTAGAGGTCCTTTCTTTCGCAAGGGTCCAGATCATTCCATTGGGGAGAAAGCAGGAGTGATCCATATATAGATGAATAGTACCAGTAGAGCTTCAATGGAAGGGCGGTGCTAGTGCTCTCACTTACGGAAAAAGAGGCTCCCGCATCAGAAAGAAGAGCGGCACCTCAACCAGCCACAGCCGCATTAACAGTTCGCGTGAAATCAGACTAAACCAAGGCCTTAGGTAATAATGAGGCCTTAGGTAATAATTGAGATGCCTTCAATTCAGACAAGAGATGACGCACGCTTCACAAGGAGGCTTGGAAATGGCGTACTTATTGCACCTGGCACTAAGAACTCGAGTGCCGCTGCTGCTACGGGGGAGATTTTTGAAAAGACAGGAAGTGCTATTGGACTTGGACCCTTGCCAGTTAATAGCATTTGCCTTACCCGATTCCAAAAGGGATTGATTCCCGGGAAGGCAAATGCTACCTTGACAGAAGACTTGACTAAACTTCCATAACCTTGAATGAAAAAATAGAGATTTCGATATATCATTAAGGGAAGAACTATTCCTTTACTGATTGGAATGATATTATTGAAATTAGATTCCTTTTATTGCTTGCACCTACCAGAAGGAGGAGAGATCCTTAATTACTGATATCGAGAAAGCAAGGACGCTATGAGTGCTCGCTAATGTCAGCCCTTTGATTGCTTACTTCGCTATCCAAGCGGGATGAGACTTTGCGAGAGTTTCCAGATGAGCAGGAAGGGCTGGAGGACGTATTACCGGAAGAGAGGAATTTATTTGAAAGAATGGAAAGAACGAAAGCGACGTACGTACTGGATTGACTAGCGTGTGCCAACTATTCTACTTCCCTATTTCTTGCTTTTTCACCTCCCCTTATTGGTGCACTCTTTCCCCCAATTCACCGATAGAGAAGAAAGAGATAAGCAATGACCGGACTAGACCAATGAAAGCGGACCAAGGTTTTTATTCGTTAGCCAAGCGCGCCTATTACAGCGCCTCTATTACAGAAGCGAAAGCGATGTGCCCTATTGACCAGCCGAAGAGCATCCTTATAAATGAATGGGAAGCAGGCCCGGTCTATATTGCTAGAGTTATGTTTATTTCACCCCCCACGTACTCCTCTATTCTTATATTTGAATTCCGTCTCTAAGCTTCCCCCTTAGTGCCTGCTGAGACTTATTTCCTCTCGACTATAGTTGAATGGAAGTTTCATTTCCTAAGTCTCAAATAATGTCTTTTATTGAGTCCCCATAGTGCATTCCCTTACATAATCTGTAGAGTCATTTTTCACTAAGAAGGATTGCAATATAAAAAAGAGAATTCCAGATTGAACTTGACCCATATAGGATCCAGTTCTACATCTTAGCGCTGAACTAATGAATAGAGATTGAGCTTCACTTCGCGAGTCGGGAATGGCATCATTTATTAAAAAGTTCTAGCGTTGACAAGAGATGAGCTAAAGAGGTGGCCGGGCAGTTGACCAGGCCCTACCACATAATTATATGTTGGGCAGCAAGCAAGAGCTGCGTCGGCTTATCCGGAAAAGAATATAGATTCTTGCCACCCTAAATGCTACTACCTCTTTGCTAAGCACAGGAATGCTTGATCGAGAAAAGCAAGCAAAGAAGCAGCAGGATACGGAATATGAAGGGGCTGGGGGTAGAGCCAATGACCAATTGAAGAGTTAGAGACTACAGTATAAAGCCCTCAATCATGCTCTTGCCAGTAGAATAGATTGTATATACTCTCGCCGATTAAGGAGAATTCTGCGCTCCACGAAAAAACATAGGGGTCGTCCTTATTACCGGAATTGCTTAAGGAAGGAAAAACAAAAAGTGCCCCTATGACTCTGGTTCTAGTGAAAGCGATGAAAATATAGCTGTGCTCCAGTTTTTCGGGTAAAAGTTCTATACGGTGAAGAGCTTACTTATGAGCAAGGCGACCTTATTAAAGAGAACATTCGGGACATCAAAGCCGATGCGATGGTAATCTCGTCCTTAGTTGCCGAAGATAATGGAGGTTTCAATCCGACGGATCAACCTTAATTGGCAGGTAAAATGAGGCCTCGACGGAGATGATGGATGGGAACTCCTACTCTGACTATAATTGCGATCTCTAAGCGGGATTTTAAGTCATCTATCCTTTTTCTTTCCCTAGCGACTGAAGTGCCCCATAAGCTATAAGGGCGAGCTATATGTAACAATTCCGTGAGCAGCGATTGAACTGAACGTTCCAAGTGCATCCAGCAGGAATCGAACCTACGAATTTGCCCCTTTATTAAGTAAGATAGGGCGCTTTAACCATTCAGCCATGGATGCAAAGAGACTCAGCGAGTGAACTAGGTTTTGGTATTCCTTCTCGAGCTTCTATTTCTTCCGTTAAAGGAGATTCGAGAAAAGATGGAATAGGAAGACGTGTTTCCAGAACAAACAAGATACGGGTTGAGAAGGGGGAGTTAGCAAAGTTAGACAAGATTGGAATGGGCATAGGAACATGTATTGATGTACCAGATCGGCTAATGCTCCCAGGTTGATGCGATGTATTCCACCAGTTGACTGAAGACTTGATTATTGGTATATCGATCGGTCCAGCACGGATTGAAATAGAAGCCGGTTCGACAGGAAGCTTTTGAAAACGCAGTGCACCCAGGTAAATAAGGAACGAGATGAATACAGAGGTTAAACGCGCATCCCACACCCGAAAGGTGCCCCACATAGGTCTTCCCCGAAACCCCCCAGTAACTAAGGTAAACAACGTAGAAAAAGCACCCATTTCTGTACCGGTTCCGGAAGAGCGAAGAAAAAGGGGATGTTTTGTTAATAGGAACAAGAAAGTGTTTATAGCCGTAGCGATATAAACAAGAATACTCATCCGAGCCGCAGGAACATGTACATAGAGAATACGAGAATTTCCACCTTGTTGAAGATCTAGTGGTGCTACCCGAAGACTTAAATGAATAGCCATCGCTGTTAAGAACAACCGAGATCCAATGAGAATTTTCGCGTAGCTTCTGGTCTTTGACATCAAAAAAGAAGGTTGTAATAACGAAACGGACATGTGATAATTTGGTCCTAGCTAGTGGAACAAAAAAGACATGGATCTATATTCAATACGCAATCAAAGGATTTCCCCCCCAAAAATCGAAGAATTCCCCTTGCTTTGTTTTCGCTCCGCTCGTGCGTGGCACTCCTTGCTCGCGGAGCGGCATACCGAAAAAAGAAAGGTTTTGGAAGAAAAAAAAAGAGATTCCCTTTTGTGACCAAGAGCCCATCCTTGATCCAAGCCGAGTTTTGCATTCCTTAGCTTGGTGCAAAAGGCTTCTCGCCTTTGGGTCCTTTTTCAAGCCCATCTCGAATACGATGCAGTAGGGTACTCGTGACCCTGCTGGTGGCTGCCACTGCCTCACACTTAAATGCCGCCAGCTCTGCCTTCCTACTTAAGGCATCCGCGACCTGGTTGGTCCGTCCAAGCTTATCCTCTAGCACCATATCAATCAAACTTGGCAAGTTTGTCTTGCTTGCCATCGTCCCTGTTTTGGCGTGAGTTTCTTCTGGGTCAGGAAGTCACTCGTCGCCACATTATCCGTCTTGACCACGAATCGTGACCCGCCCCCACGTTCTCAAGTAGTGCACTATTGCTGCCATCTCCTTCTCTTGGACCGCGCCTCTCGGTCTCATTGAGCTTTCGGCTCTCATATGCGATAGGGTTACCTTATTGTACTAGCACACCGCCTATGGCATAGTCTGATGCATCCGTGTGTACTTCAAATGGCTTAGTGTAATCTGGCAACTGCAGGGGTCATCAATCACTGCCTGCTTTAGGTCCTCAAAAGCTCTTTGACACTCTTCCGAAAAGTGCAGTGCCATGCATTTTAGAGTGCCGTACGTCCTTCTTTAGGATATTTTTTAGTTGAGCAGCCCTCTTCGAGTAACTTACGATGAATCTTCGGTAATAGTTCACGAGCCCTAAAAACGATCTTAGCTCACTCACCTTGGTAGGTGCTTGCCACTCCTCGATGGCTCTGATGCCCATCCAATGCCCTAGGAATAGGATCTCCGTCTGTCCAAAGGAACATTTTTCTTTCTTTACATAGAGGTGATTCTTCCTTAAAACCTTAAAGTCCGGAGGTGGCTAACGTGGTCGTTTAACGAATGGCTATAGCCCACGATCAAAGTATACCACCAGTCGTCTAAGTACGGGTGGAATAGCTCATTGTGGAGGGTGCAGAACGTGGCAGGGGCATTGGTGAGTCCAAAAGGCATAA